GAATTAACTGAACAGGCAGATACAAAAGGAATTCAAGTACAAATTGCAGGGCGTATCGACGGAAAAGAAATTGCACGTGTCGAATGGATTAGAGAAGGAAGGGTTCCCCTACAAACCATTCGAGCTAAAATTGATTATTGTTCCTATAGAGTTCGAACTATATATGGGGTATTAGGCATCAAAATTTGGATATTTGTAGACGAAAAATAAAATAATAAGCCCTTCCTTGTCTTTTCTTTCGTTCTATCCAGTAATGTAATGAAACAAAAAATGACAAATTCTTTCATTCTTTTTCTCTTCAATCAAAACAAAAATGAACAATTAGAAATTAATTCTATAGGGTTGAATAAAGATTCGATTGACCATTTGATATAATTGCTATGCTTAGTGTGTGACTCGTTGGTTTTTTGTAGGATTAGGGTTCAAAACAAAAAATGGACCGGCCCATACATAGTATGAACTCAAAATTACAGAATTAATAACCAACTCATCGCTTCACATTATCTAGATCTAAACAACCAGTCAAGATATGATATATTAGTCATATCATTGTAGCAACTGAAATCTTTTTTGCATAAAAAAAAACCAAACCAATCTGAGTTTGGGAAGCGAAATCTAGAATGATGTGGATAAATGGAAGAAGGGTGAGAGAAAGAGATAAAAAGAACGCCAATGATATATGATTCCAATATAATATGTAAGGTCTATGAATCATTTCATAAAAGGCAGTGTAATAAAGCATCAAACTAATTCCTCCCGAATTAAATGAATATGTTCATAGAAAAAAAATCAAGAGCCTAGAGCCAATAAAGACTGAGAAGATTGACTCAAGAACAGGAGCTCCATTGTATAATTCAGACCTAACCATTAATTGAGAAGCGATGGGAACGACGGAAACCTGTGAATACAGAAGATTCTATTAAAAACGAATCCTAATGATTCATTGAGTGGGATGGCGGAACAAACCAGGTATCAATTCATTTGTTCTGAAAGATCGTGGGCTAACCTTACAATTGAAATAGATATTGAAAGAGTAAATGTTCGCCCGCGAAAGCTTTATTTTACCGAATTGCTCTATTTTTTGAGCGATCCGATATGATAAAGACAAAACAAAATAAAGATTCGTTATAGCCTTATATGTTATAGCCTTATTTATATATTATAAATAATATACTATAAATAAATTATAAATAAAAAATTACATTATCATTATCTATAAATATATGTTTAGCTATATATCCAAAAGCTATATATAAACAAGATATAAAAATTTCTAATAGAAATAGATTAGATGAAAATTAGATGAAATATCAAAGAATCCCACGATTCAGTCTATTATTCAAAAAAATGGAATTTTATCTTAACTAAATTTTTTTGAATCATTTCATTCGCGAGGAGCTGGATGAGAAGAAACTCTCATGTCCGGTTCTGGAGTAGAGATGGAATTTGAAAAAGACCCATCCACTATAACCCCAAAAGAACCAGATTCCGTAAACAACATAGAGGAAGAATGAAGGGAATATCTTATCGAGGTAATCGTATTTGTTTCGGTAGATACGCTCTTCAAGCACTTGAACCTGCTTGGATCACATCTAGACAAATAGAAGCGGGGCGACGAGCAATGACACGAAACGTACGCCGTGGTGGAAAAATATGGGTACGTATATTTCCAGACAAACCAGTTACAGTAAGACCTACAGAAACACGTATGGGTTCGGGGAAAGGATCCCCCGAATATTGGGTAACTGTCGTTAAACCAGGTAGAATACTTTATGAAATGGGCGAAGTAGCAGAAAATATAGCTAGAAAAGCTATTTCAATAGCGGCGTCCAAAATGCCTATACGAACTCAATTCATTATTTCGGGATAGGAATAAAAGAAAAAGAGGTCTTTGGGATGAAAAAAAATTGCAGGTTTCTTTTTTTGATTTTGGACAAACAATATTTCTTTTTTTTTTTTTTCCTTCGTTCTTTGCATTGAAAAATCGAATAAAAAAATGATATGATTCAACCCCAGACCCATTTGAATGTAGCGGACAACAGCGGGGCCCGAGAATTGATGTGTATTCGAATCATAGGAACTAGTAATCGCCGATACGCTCATATTGGTGACGTTATTGTTGCTGTGATCAAAGAAGTAGTACCAAATATGCCTCTAGAAAGATCAGAAGTAATCAGAGCTGTAATTGTACGTACCTGTAAAGAACTCAAACGTGACAACGGTATGATAATACGATATGATGACAATGCTGCAGTTATTATTGATCAAGAAGGAAACCCCAAAGGAACTCGAATTTTTGGTGCGATCGTCCGGGAATTGAGACAGTTAAATTTTACTAAAATAGTTTCCTTAGCCCCTGAGGTATTATAAGACGAGACCATGATATAGTTATAGTAAGTGAATGAAATAGATTAATTAGTAGATTGTGTTTCACGCATATACCTTTAATTTAATATTTAATAGAATTCATAAATAAAAAAAGAAAAAAGAGCATGTTGATTATATCAAAATTAGCAGGCACCAATAATTTTAGTTCATCATGGGCAGGGACACTATTGCTGACATAATAACCTCTATACGAAATGTCGACATGGATAGAAAAGTAACGGTTCGAATAGCATCTACTAATATCACCGAAAACATTGTTAAAATACTTTTACGGGAAGGTTTTATCGAAAACGTGAGGAAACATCAGGAAAGCAACAAATATTTTTTGGTTTTAACCCTGCGACATAGAAGGAATAGGAAAGGAACATATAGAACTATTTTAAATTTAAAAGGGATCAGTCGACCTGGTCTACGAATCTATTCTAACTATCAACGAATTCCTAGAATTTTAGGTGGTATGGGGATTGTAATTCTTTCTACTTCTAGAGGTATAATGACAGACCGAGAGGCTCGCCTAGAAAGAATTGGTGGAGAAATTTTGTGTTATATATGGTAATCCTTCTGATATTCGAATTGGATCCGGAACTTCCTATTTGTGAAAAAAAAAGAGAAAGGGCGGGTTGTCTAATATCACTACTCCTCCATTAATTAATACTTTAAGGGGGTTTTACCTGGAATGAAAGAACAAAAATGGATTCATGAAGGTTTAATTACTGAATCACTTCCCAACGGTATGTTCCGGGTGCGTTTAGATAATGAAAATATGATTCTAGGTTATGTTTCAGGAAGGATCCGACGTAGTTTTATACGGATACTACCAGGAGATAGAGTCAAAATTGAAGTAAGTCGTTATGATTCAACCAAAGGGCGTATAATTTATAGAATCCGAAACAAGGATTCGAATAATTAGGGAGTTTTTTCAACTTCAACATTCCTTTTTTCATGGAGATACAATTCGAAGTTCAAAATTTCAAGAAACTTATTTTCTTCCAAGAAGTAGATTCTTAATTAAGTTAAGGTAAGGAATAACAAATATGAAAATAAGGGCTTCTGTTCGTAAAATTTGCGAAAAATGTCGACTGATCCGTAGGCGGGGACAAATTATAGTAATTTGTCCCAACCCGAGACATAAACAAAGACAAGGATAATTTTTCTAAAAGAGATTCTCTAAAGAACCCGATGTACAAATAAAAAAAAATCATGTTTTGACATGAAATGGATATATCCATATATCTCTTACTCATATTTATGAGATGATAAAATATGGCAAAACCTATACCAAGAATTGGTTCACGTAGGAATGGACGTATTGGTTCACGTAAGAGTGCGCGTAGAATACCAAAGGGAGTTATTCATGTTCAAGCAAGTTTTAACAATACCATTGTGACCGTTACAGATGTACGGGGTCGGGTGGTTTCTTGGTCCTCGGCCGGTACTTGTGGATTCAGGGGTACAAGAAGAGGGACGCCATTTGCTGCTCAAACCGCAGCAGGAAATGCTATTCGTACAGTAGTGGATCAAGGTATGCAACGAGCAGAAGTCATGATAAAGGGTCCTGGTCTCGGAAGAGATGCAGCATTACGAGCTATTCGTAGAAGTGGTATACTATTAAGTTTCGTACGGGATGTAACTCCTATGCCACATAACGGCTGTAGACCTCCTAAAAAAAGACATGTATAGGAATAAACTGTGTAGAAATAAACATTGAAGAGATTTCAAGAGAAATAAATGATTCAATGATCTGATCAAGTAATATTACTATGGTTCGAGAGAAAGTAACAGTATCTACTCGGACACTGCAGTGGAAGTGTGTTGAATCAAGAGTAGACAATAAGCGTCTTTGTTATGGACGCTTTATTCTGTCTCCACTTATTAAAGGTCAAGCCGACACAATAGGCATTGCGATGCGAAGAGCTTTGCTTGGAGAAATAGAAGGAACATGTATCACACGTGCAAAATCTGAGAAAATACCCCATGAATATTCTACCATAGTAGGTATTCAAGAATCAGTACATGAAATTTTAATGAATTTGAAAGAAATTGTATTGAGAAGTAATCTGTATGGAACTCGCGGCGCGTTTATTTGTGCCAGGGGTCCTGGATATGTAACTGCTCAAGACATCATTTCACCGCCTTCTGTGGAAATCGTTGATAATACACAACATATAGCTAGACTGACGGAACCGATTGATTTGTGTATTGGATTACAAATGGAGAGGAATCGCGGATATAGTATAAAAAGGCCAAATAACTTTCAAGACGGAAGTTATCCTATAGATGCTGTATTCATGCCTGTTCGAAATGCGAATCATAGTATTCATTCTTATGGGAATGGGAATGAAAGACAAGAGATACTTTTTCTCGAAATATGGACAAATGGGAGTTTAACTCCTAAAGAAGCACTTCATGAAGCCTCCCGTAATTTGATTGATTTATTTATTCCTTTTCTACATGCGGAAGAAGAAACTTTACATTTAGAGTACAATCAACACAAGGGCACTTTACCCCCTCTTACTTTTCGTGATAGATTGGCTAAACTAAAGAAAAACAAAAAAGAAATAGAATTGAAATATATTTTTATTGACCAATTAGAACTTCCTCCCAGGATCTAT